GTAAATTTGTTTGTTCGTTGCTTGTTGGGGGGGTGGGGGTATAGGTATTGGAGTGGGGGTGGTAGGTGTGTTTAAACAGGGTGGTAAAATTTAAGTAAATAAACAGTGAAAAATTTAAGAAAAGATTGGGTATTTGGAGCAAAATGGTTAAGTGTGGGTGGTTAAAACAACGAACAGTTAAAAGAAAAGAATGGTTGATGTTTTTAAACGAAGATGCTTAGTGTAATGATTCATAAATTGAGCGGTAAAGTTTGTTTGTTTGTAAGTGTTAGTAAGTGTTTGTTAGTGTTTGTTAAGGTGGAGGTTGATTGATTGGAATTTTCCAGGTTCGCTTAAAATCAATTGGAGATTAAGTAGTAGTGTTAAAAAGAGAAGAAAAGTGAAGAATTATGTCCAGCAACCATTGACTGAATAGCCTTATAGTAGAGAGTCTGCGGGGATTCCATAACCAGGTGCAAAGCAAAGTGCATCAGGGTAAAAGTGAGACCGAAATATACTCCAACCGTCGCATTAATTAACCCCTGAGTTTCAAACCGAATGCCAGAAATGAGAGACAGTGTCCAACAACCGTTAATTAAAGGACATTACTGGAAAGAGAGGTAAAGCGGGCATAACCGAATGGGGGAGCAAGTGCATCAGTGCGAAAATGAGACGAACCCACACCTGAAACCGTATCATTAATTTATTCTTGAAGGCCAAAAAAGGGTTCGCTATGGATTGTATGTCCATGTCAACCAATTGAGTACCCGTCGCACTGGAGATGTAGAGTGAGTTGACCCAAAAAAAAAGAACCAACAGCCTGGAGGCACTCGAGATGTCGCGATTACGAGGGAGGGAGTACACAGATAGCGAACCAGATGACTCTGTGAAGGGGAACGTGGGGTGAGTGAACCGATTTATGTGCCTGACCGAGGAACCAGAGGCGCAAAAGCGCAAGTAGGGTAAGGGTGTAGGGGGAAAGAAAGCACCTGACGCTAGGAACGGCAAACCTTACTTACACCGGGTTGATGATCTCTCGTGAGTAGCCAGACTAATAAATAACCAGGCCCTCTGGAAGCTAGTCTTACGGGATAAGACTCTGCTCGAGCCAGTTATGGGCGGTGGCCGATAAGCCCTTATACTAGAGCACTGCCGTATACCAGAACTATCTATTTAAAGAAACCCAAAGCATGGACTAGAGCATTAAGTTCCCATACTCAAGCACTGCCGTATACTACACCAGTAAAGTTTAAGAGACCAAAGCTTAACCTAAGGCATAAAGCTTGACCATCCTCAATAATGAAGTACTCAACCCTTGAAACATAGCTGAACTTAGACCAATACTAATCTATTAGTACAATATATGTCATTAGAACATGAATTAACCAATCCCGAACAATTCAATACAATGCATAAAGCACAAGTACTTAATGCACGGTATACATAGTCTGGATAGACTAACATTATAGCAACCCCATAACTGTGGGGGGGTAGGGGGGGCTACCTCTATGGGGGTTTTTGTAGTTGAGATAGCAACGATGGTTTTTCAGGCCATAGGTCTTGGTTGAATCCAAGCAAGAACTTTATGATATATTTTCTGGTATTTTTAGGGGTTGGTTTTATTTTGGCGTCTTTGTTGGTGGCGTCTAATCCTTCTCCTCACTATGGGGTTGTTGGGTTAGTTTTTGGGTCTGTTGTAGGGTGTGGGTGGTTGGTGAGTTTGGGGGCTTCTTTTGTGTCTTTGGTACTTTTTATGGTGTATTTAGGTGGGATGTTGGTGGTTTTTGTGTATTCTGTTTCGTTGGCGGCCGATCCGTTCCCTCAGGCTTGGGGGGGTTGGTATGTTGTGGGGTATGTTTTGGGGTTTGTGCCTGTTGGTGTGGGGCTTGTTGTTTGGGGTTGGGGTGGGGGGTTTAAGGCGGATACTATTGATAGTGTTGGGATGTTTGTTGCTCGGTTGGATTTTAGTGGGGTGGCGCTGTTTTACTCTTGTGGGGGGGGTGTGTTTTTGGTGGCTGGTTGGGGGCTACTGTTGACCTTGTTTGTTGTGTTAGAGCTTGTGCGGGGTTTATCTCGGGGGGTCATTCGGGCAGTTTAGGGTCAGAGAATAGTTTAATGTAAAATGCCAGCTTTGGGAGTTGGTGATGGAGGTTTAGTCCTCTTTTTCTGATAGGAACTCTAAGAAGTGATAGCCTTCGTCTTTTGGTTTACAAGACCAATGTTTTTTGTAAACTATTAGAGTTTAGTTGAGTATTTTGTTTTCTAGGGAGGAGATAGTGGGAAATAGGATTAGGATGATGGTGAAGTAGGTTAGTGAAGCCAGCTGTCCGATGATGATGAAGGGGTGCTCTACTGGTTGGCTTCCGATTCATGTTAAAATAAGCAGGTTGGCAGCTAATGTTCAGAATAGGAGTTGGGACATGGGACGGAAGGTTATGGCTCGTTGCTTGGATTTGTGCAGTAGGGGGCTTAGGAATAGGATTAGTACGGAGGCGGCTAGGGCTAGGACGCCTCCTAGTTTGTTGGGGATTGAGCGGAGGATTGCATATGCAAAGAGGAAGTATCATTCTGGTTTAATGTGTGGGGGGGTTACTAGTGGGTTTGCTGGTGTGAAATTTTCGGGGTCTCCTAGCAGGTTGGGGGAGAATAATGCTAGGGTGGTGAGTAGGGATAATATGATTGTGAACCCTAGTAGGTCTTTTAGGGAGAAGTAAGGGTGGAATGGGATTTTGTCACAGTTTGAGGAAATGCCTAAGGGGTTATTTGATCCTGATTCGTGTAGGAAGGTTAGGTGGATGAGGACTAGGCTGGTGATTATGAATGGAAGGAGGAAGTGTAGGGTGAAGAATCGGGTTAGGGTGGGGTTGTCTACGGAGAATCCGCCTCAGGCCCATTCTACAAGGGTGTGGCCGATATATGGGATGGCTGAGAATAGGTTTGTAATTACTGTAGCCCCTCAGAAGGACATTTGGCCTCATGGTAGGACGTAGCCGACGAAAGCCGTGGCTATGAGGGTGAGTAGGAGGATGATGCCCGTGTTTCAGGTCTCTTTGTACAAGTATGAGCCGTAGTAAAGGCCGCGGGCAATGTGTAGGTAGATGCAGATGAAGAAGAATGAGGCACCGTTTGCGTGTAGGTTTCGAATTAATCAGCCGTATTGTACGTTTCGGCATGTGTTGGCCACGGTGGAGAAGGCTAGGGTGGTGTCTGCGGTGTAGTGGGCAGCTAGGAGTAAGCCGGTTAGGATTTGTGTTGTTAGGCAAATCCCTAGGAGAGATCCGAAGTTTCATCAGGCTGAGATGTTTGAGGGGGTTGGTAGGTCAATTAGAGAGCTGTTTACTATTTTTAGGAGGGGGTGGTGTTTTCGTAGGTTGGGGGCCATTAAGGTTCGTGGGTTATAGTAGTATTAGGATGATTAGGGTGGATAATGCGGATGATCCTAGATAGGCCTTGATTAATCCTTTGTGTAGTGTGGTGGAGGTTTTGGTTGCCATGGTTTGTAGGTCGGCAAGTCCTTCTGGCCCTATTTTTTTACACCAGAATAGGTCGATTAGGTGGTTGGCAATTTTTTGTCCAGAGTTCAGTAGGGTTGTAGAGCCTGGTCGGTGGGTTAGAGGGTTGAAGTATCCTAGTGTTGTGGAGAAGTTTGAGTAGGGGTTTTGTTTGGGTTGGGTCAGGGTGTGGGTGGTGGCTGTGAGTTCTAGGGCGAGAATGATGCCTATGGTAGTTACTAGAATAGCTGCGGCTTTTGTTAGCGGGGGCATTGTTATTGGTGGGGTTTGTGCGGGGGTTATGTAGGATGTGATTAATAGGCCGGCTATAATGCTTCCTAAGGCTAAGCGGGTGATTGGGTTGGTGATTTGTGGATTGTTTTCGTTTATTGGGGTGATTGTTGGTATTCGGGTAAATTTTGTCTGTACTAAGAGGATTATTCGTAGGCTGTATGTGGCGGTGAAGGCTGTGGCAAGTAGCGTCAGAGTCAGTGCTCAAGCATTAAGGTGGGAGGTGTTTAGGTTTTCGATGATGAGGTCTTTTGAGAAGAATCCTGCTAGGAAGGGAGTTCCTATTAGTGCCAGGCTTCCGATTGTTAGGCAGGAGGTGGTTGTTGGGAGTATTTTTTGTAAGCCCCCCATTTTTCGGATGTCCTGTTCTCCATTTAAGTTGTGAATGATTGACCCTGAGCACAGGAATAGCATGGCTTTGAAGAAGGCATGGGTTGAGATGTGTAGGAAGGCTAGTTGTGGGAGGTTTAGTCCGATGGTGACCATTATTAGTCCTAGTTGGCTGGATGTGGAGAAGGCAATGATTTTTTTAATGTCGTTTTGTATTAGGGCGCAGGTGGCAGCGAATAGTGTGGATACGGCACCTAGGCAGAGGCACAGTGCGAGAGCGGTCTTGTTGTGGGTAAGTAGGGGGTGGGTTCGGATTAGTAGGAAGATTCCGGCAACTACCATTGTACTTGAGTGTAGTAGGGCGGAGACTGGAGTAGGGCCCTCTATGGCGGCGGGTAATCATGGGTGGAGGCCAAATTGGGCCGATTTTCCTGTGGCAGCTAGGATGAGACCTAGTAGGGGGAGTGTTGGGGTTTCTGTGGGGGAGAATATTTGTTGTATTTCTCATGAGTTTAGGGTGAGGGCAAGTCATGCTATGCTTAGGATGAGCCCGATATCTCCGATTCGGTTGTAGAGCACGGCTTGTAGGGCAGCTGTGTTGGCTTCTGCTCGTCCATGTCATCAGCTGATGAGCAGGAAGGATATGATGCCTACTCCTTCTCACCCGATAAAGAGTATGAAGATGTTGTTGGCAGTGGTTAGTGCGAGCATTGCGATTAGGAAGGTTGTTAGGTAGGAGAAGAATTTTGTAATATGTGGGTCAGATGCTATGTAGTATGTTGAGAATTGTAAGATGGATCATGTTACGAATAGTGCGATGGGGAGGAACAGGAGGGAGTATTGATCTATTTTGAAGCTGAGAGGGATTTTGAAGTTTATGATGAATTTCCATTCTCAGTGCGAGGTGATACTCTCTAGTCCTGAGTATGTGAATAATGTTATTGGTGCTAAGCTGATCAGGAAGGCAGTTTTGATGGTTAGGGTGATGGTTTTGGGGGAGTTTTTGAAGGTTTTTAGGAGGATGGGGAGGAGCGTGGGGGTTAGGATGGTTGTTAGTGTGAGTAGAGTGAGGGTGTTGAGGAGTAGGGCTGTTTCCACTACTTTTACTTGGATTTGCACCAAGATGGGTGGTTCCTAAGACCAGTGGATTGCTGTTATCCTTTAAAAGTAAGGGGGCTGAGGCTTTAGACTCAGATACAGGAATTAGCAGTTCTTGTTGGTTGAACCTCCCCTCGGCAGGTAAGAAGGGTCTAACTTCTATTTTTAGGGTCACAGTCTAATGTTTGGTTTAAACTATACTTGCATGAGAGGGGTCCGGAGATTAGTTCGGGTTTTAGGATTAGGAGGAGTGTGGGGAGGAGGTGTAGGGCTATTAGTAGGTGTTCTCGTGTGGTGGAGTTTTGGAGTGTTGTGATGTGGGGGGGTAGGGCTCCTCGTTGGGTTGTTGTAAGCATAGATAGGGTGTATAAAGCGGTTAGTAAAGTAGCGGTTCCAGTCAGGATGATTGTTGGGGGGGATCAGTTGAATAGTGCAATTATGATGCTTAGTTCTGCTATTAGGTTTGTGGTGGGTGGTAGGGCCATGTTCGTTAGGTTGGCCAGTAGTCATCAGGTCGCTATTAGTGGGAGGAGTGGTTGTAGTCCTCGAGTTAGTAAGAGGATACGGCTGTGTGTACGTTCGTAGTTTGTATTGGCTAGACAAAAGAGTATTGAGGATGTTAAACCGTGGGAGATTATGAGGATTATAGCTCCTGAGAAGGATCAGTGGGTTTGGATCATGCATGCAGCAATGACTAAGCCCATGTGGCTTACGGAGGAGTAGGCAATGAGGGATTTTAGGTCGATTTGGCGCAGGCAGATTGAGCTAGTTATTAGGGCCCCTCATAGGGCGAGGGTGATGAGAGGGTAGTGGAGGAGGTTGTTTGTGGGGGGGCTTGTTAGGCAGGTAATGCGTATGATGCCGTATCCACCAAGTTTGAGGAGGAGGGCGGCAAGTAGCATTGATCCTGCAATTGGGGCCTCTACGTGGGCTTTAGGTAATCATAGGTGGAGTCCATAGAGGGGTGCCTTTACTATAAAGGCCATGAGGAGGGCGATGTTTAGGAGGAGGGGGGATCAGGGTTTGGTTGGGGTGGGTTGCAGGGCATGTGGGTGGAGTTTTAGGGTGGGTAAGTGGAGGGTGCCTGTTTGTGAGTGAAGGTATAGGATTGCAATTAGGAGGGGGAGGGAGCTGATGAGAGTGTAAAAGAGGAGGTAGATGCCCGCACTTAGGCGTTCTGGTTGGTTCCCTCATCGTGTGATCAGGATTAGTGTGGGGATTAGGGTTGCTTCGAAGGAGATGTAAAATATTATGAGTTCTGTAGTTGAGAAGGCTAGGATGATAAGGGGTTGTACTGCGACTAGGGTTACTATGAAGATTTGTTTTCGTGTTGGTGGTTCATGTTGCAGGTGGCTTTGGCTTGCTAGGATTATGAGGGGTGTGAGTCAGCAGGATAGGACTAGTAGCGGGGAGGATGTTTGGTCGATGCCTATGGATTGGGTGAGGTTTTTGTATGGGTAGTATGAGGGTACTAGTCATTGTAGGCTTAGGGTGGCGATTAGTAGGCTGTGTATTGTGGTGTTCGTCCATATGAATTTTTGGGGTGAGAGGAGAGTTGTTGGGAGCAGCATCAGGGTTGGTAGGATGATCTTTAGCATTGTAGAAGGTTTAGATTTTGTAGGTAGTCGGAGCCGTGGGTTCGTGTGGAGGCCACTAGCATTGCTAGTCCTGTACCGGCTTCACATGCGGAAAATGTTAGTATGAGGATTGGTATTAGGGAAGATGAGGGTGTTTGGTTTTCGATTGGTCATGTTGACAGGGCGATGTATATTGATAGTATTATGCTCTCTAGGCAGAGTAGGGCTGAAACGAGGTGTACGCGGTTGAAGGCTAGTCCTAGGCCACTTAGGGCGAATGCAGAGCAGAAGCTTAGGCGAAGGAACGACATGAAGAAAGTCATAGAGTAGACTATGGTTTGTTGAGTCGAAATCAACTGTCTTGTTTTTAGACTAACTCTCTTATTCTGCCCATTCTAGGCCTCCTTGGGTCCATTCGTACATTAGCCCCAGGGCTAGTAGGAGGATGATGGTAGAGGTTCAGGTTAGGGTGGTGGTTGGGTGTTTTAGTTGGGTGGCTCATGGTAGGGGGAGTAGGAGGGCGATTTCTAGGTCGAATAAGAGGAACAAGATGGCTACTGAGGAAGAATCGGATTGAGAATGGGAGTCGAGCAGATCCTAGTGGGTCGAACCCACACTCGTAGGGCGATAGTTTTTCTGAGTCTGGGGTTATTTGGGTGAGTCAGAAGTTTAGTGTGGTCAGGGCTAGGCTGAGGAGGGTAGAGGCTGTAAGTATAAATGTGATTATGTTTATTGCTCTTCTCTGGAGTTGTACCAGATTCTAGAGATTGGAAGTCTGTTGTAATGGATATACTAGAAGAGCAAGATCCTCATCAGTAAATGGTTATGTAGAGGAATAATCAGATGATGTCTACGAAGTGTCAATATCAGGCCGCCGCTTCGAATCCAAAGTGGTGGCTTGGTGTGAAGTGGAATTTGGTTAGTCGTAGGAGGCAGATTAGTAGGAAGGAGGATCCGATTATGACGTGGAGTCCGTGGAATCCTGTAGCTACGAAGAAGGTTGAGCCGTAAACGCTGTCAGCGATTGAGAAGGGTGCTTCATAGTATTCTGTTGCTTGTAGGATGGTGAAGTATAGGCCTAGTAGGATGGTGAGGGTTAGTGCTTGGATGGCTTGCTTTTGTCCACCTTCAGTGATGCTGTGGTGTGCTCAGGTGACGGTAACTCCAGAGGCCAGGAGGATTGCTGTGTTTAGTAGGGGAACGTCTAGGGGGTTTAGGGGTGTGATTCCGGTTGGGGGTCATTGGTTTCCTAGTTCTGGGGCAGGTGCTAAGCTGGAGTGGAAGAAGGCTCAGAAGAAGCCAAGAAAGAAGAATACTTCTGATGTGATGAAGAGGATTATTCCGTATCGAAGACCTTTTTGTACTGTTGGTGTGTGGTGGCCTTGGAATGTTCCTTCTCGTACGATGTCTCGTCATCATTGAAGTATGACCAGGAGGGTTGATGTTAGTCCGAGAGTTAGGAGGTGTGAGGAGTTATAGTGGAATCACATGATTAATCCTGATGTGGTTAGGAGGGCAGCAATTGCTCCGAAGATGGGTCATGGGCTGGGGTCTACTATGTGGTAGGAGTGTGCTTGGTGGGCCATTAGATGTTTTCTTGTAGGTAGAGGCTTAATAAGAGGACGAATACGTAGGCTTGGATTATGGCTACTGCTACTTCTAGGATTGTTAGTAGGAGGAGAACTGTGGCGGTTAGGATGGATACTGCGGGTATGATGGGGAGTAGTGTGATGGTGGCCGTTGAGATGAGTTGGATGAGTAGGTGCCCTGCTGTGAGGTTGGCTGTGAGACGGACTCCTAGGGCTAGTGGGCGAATTAATAGGCTGATGGTTTCGATTATGATTAGGGCTGGGATTAGTGGGGTGGGTGTTCCTTCAGGTAGGAGGTGTCCTAGTGAGGCTGTTGGTTGGTTTCGTAGGCCTGTGAGTAGGGTTGCAAGTCATAGTGGGAAGGCGAGGGCTATGTTTATTGATAGCTGGGTGGTTGGGGTGAATGTGTAGGGTAGTAGGCCCAAGAGGTTGATTGTCAGTAGTATTAGTATGAGTGATGTGAGGATGATGGCTCACTTGTGGCCTGGTTTGTTTAATGGGATTATAAGTTGTTTGGTGATTATGTTAATAGCCCATAGTTGTAGGGTGGATAGGCGGTTGGTGAGTCATCGATTGTTGGGCATGGGGAGAAGGAGGGTAGGTAATAGTATTGATAGGAGGATTAGTGGGATTCCGAGGAGGTATGGGCTTGAGAATTGATCGAAGAAGGTTAGGGTCATGGTCAGGCTCAGGGGTGGTTTTTAGTGGTTGTGGGTGTTTTGTTGATGGGGAGGTTTGTTGAGATAAAGGATAGTGTTTTGGGCTGGAAGATTAGGGAGAATGTCAGTCATGACATAATTATGATGAAGAGTCAGGGGCTAGGGTTTAGTTGGGGCATATCATTAAGGAGGGGGGGTCCCTCTTTGTCTAGCTTAAAAGGCTAGTGCTGATACATAGCTTCTTAATGATTAGGAGGTTAGTAGTGAGGATCAGGCTTCGAAGTGGTTGAGGGGGGTGGATTCTACTACGATTGGTATGAAGCTATGGTTGGCTCCGCAGATTTCTGAGCATTGGCCGTAGAAGATTCCTGGGCGGGTGGTAATGAAGGATGTTTGGTTGAGTCGTCCTGGGATGGCGTCAGTTTTTACTCCTAGTGAGGGCACGGTTCATGAGTGGAGTACGTCGTCGGCGGTGATAATTATGCGGATCGGGGATTCTATTGGGATGACAACACGGTGGTCGACTTCTAGGAGACGGAAGTGGCCGGATGGGAGGTCTGTTGTGGGGGTTATGTAGGAGTCGAATGAGAGTTCTTTGAAGTCTGTGTATTCGTAGGATCAGTACCATTGGTGTCCGATGGCTTTTAGGGTTAGATCTGGTTCATCGAGTTCGTCTATTATGTATAGGATTTGAAGGGATGGGAGGGCTAGTAGGATTAGGACGATGGCTGGTAGAATTGTCCAGATTAGTTCGACTTCTTGGGCGTCAACGGTGTTTGAGGACAGTTTTTCTATCAGTATGAGTGTTAGTAGGTAGAGTACAAGGCTACAAATTATTAGGGCTACTATTAGGGCGTGGTCGTGGAATTCGATTAGTTCTTCTATGATTGGGGATGAGGCGTCTTGGAATCCTAGTTGTGATGGGTTGGCCATGTAGGGGTGTACAGGGTTTTCACCTGTAGTTTGGCTTTGACAGGGCCATGTAATTAGTTTACTAACGCCCCATGAAGAGGGAAGCATAAGTGGTTTAAGTATGCGGCTGGCTTGAAACCAGCATGTGAGGGTTCGACTCCTTCCTCTCTTGTACTTGGACGAAGGCGGGTTCTTCGAAGGTGTGATATGGGGGTGGGCAGCCGTGGATTCATTCAACGTTAGTGGGGGTTAGTTCTGGTTGTACGACTTTTCGTTTGGAGGCGAAGGCTTCTCAGATGATGAATGTTAGTATGATTACAGCTGTTATTGAGATTAGGGATCCGATGGATGATAGGGTGTTTCATAGTGTGTAGGCGTCTGGATAGTCGGAGTATCGTCGTGGCATGCCCGCTAGTCCTAGGAAGTGTTGGGGGAAGAAGGTGAGGTTTACGCCTGTGAATATAACTCCGAAGTGTGCTTTAGCCCATGTTTGGTTTAGGGTGTAGCCGGTGAATAGGGGGAATCAATGGGTGAATCCTGCTAGGATGGCGAAGACAGCACCTATTGATAGAACGTAGTGGAAGTGTGCTACTACATAGTATGTGTCGTGTAGGGCGATGTCTAGTGAGGAGTTTGCCAGGACAATTCCTGTAAGGCCTCCGATGGTGAATAGGAAGATGAATCCAAGGGCTCATAGTATGGGGGGGTCTCATTTGATGGTTCCTCCGTGCAGTGTAGCCAGTCAGCTGAAGACTTTAATTCCTGTTGGGATGGCGATGATTATGGTGGCGGATGTGAAGTATGCTCGGGTATCCACGTCCATTCCTACTGTGAATATGTGGTGGGCTCATACAATGAATCCTAGGAATCCGATTGATAGTATTGCCCATACCATGCCCATGTAGCCGAATGGTTCTTTTTTACCTGCGTGGTAGGCTACTACGTGGGAGATGATTCCAAATCCTGGTAGGATGAGGATGTATACTTCTGGGTGTCCGAAGAATCAAAAGAGGTGTTGGTATAAGATTGGGTCTCCTCCTCCGGCGGGGTCAAAGAATGTGGTGTTTAGGTTGCGGTCTGTAAGGAGTATGGTGATTCCGGCAGCTAAGACTGGGAGAGATAGTAGGAGTAGTACTGCTGTGATTAGGACGGATCAGACGAATAATGGGGTTTGATATTGTGATAGTGCGGGTGGTTTTATGTTGATGGCTGTGGTGATAAAGTTGATTGCACCTAGGATGGAGGATACTCCTGCTAGGTGAAGAGAGAAGATGGCCAGGTCTACTGATGCCCCAGCGTGGGCTAGGTTTCCGGCCAGGGGGGGATAGACTGTTCATCCTGTGCCGGCGCCTGCCTCTACTGTAGAGGAGGCTAGTAGGAGGAGGAAGGATGGGGGGAGTAGCCAGAAGCTTATGTTGTTTATGCGTGGGAATGCCATGTCGGGAGCACCGATTATGAGGGGAACTAGTCAGTTTCCAAACCCCCCGATCATGATTGGTATTACTATGAAGAAGATTATTACGAAGGCATGGGCTGTGACAATTACATTATAGATTTGGTCGTCTCCTAGGAGGGTCCCGGGTTGGCCTAGTTCTGCGCGGATAAGTAGGCTTAGGGCGGTGCCGATTATGCCCGCTCATGCGCCAAAGATTAGGTAAAGGGTGCCAATGTCTTTGTGGTTGGTTGAGAATAGTCATCGATTTAGGGTCACAGGTAAGTTGGTAAGATGGCTGAGTGTTTAAGCGTTAGGCTGTAGTCCTTTTTACAGGGGTTTAATCCCCCTTCTTATCGACTCTGTAGTGAAGTTCATGTTGAGTTGCAAGCTCATTGATATGTGCTTGGAGCACATCGGAGTCTTTTAGGCAGAGGCCTGTTGGTTTAGGGCACCTAGCTGTTAACTAGGAATGTTGTGGGATCGAAGCTCACCTGTCTAGAAAGGTCCTAGCTTAATGAAAGCATCTGGGTTGCATTCAGGGGATGTAGGTTAATGCCCTACGGATCTTAGCAGAAACTAAGAGGGTTTAACTCTTGTTTAAGGCTTTGAAGGCCCTTGGTTTGATATTATCCTAAGTTTCTTAAGTGGTGGTGAGTATTATGGGGGTGAGTGGTAGTAGTGAGACAGATAATGAGGTGAGTGCGGGGATTAGGGTGTTGGTTGAGGTTTTAGCATACCACTGTTTTGTTTTGTTTGATGGGTTGGGGGGGAGTGTGATTGTTGTGCAGTATGCTAGACGTAGGTAGAAGAATAGGCTTAGGAGTGATAGTAGGGAGATGGTTGTGGCTGTTGTGGTGAGTTCTTGTTTGATGAGCTCTTGGATGATAAGTCATTTTGGCAGGAAGCCTGTCAGTGGGGGGAGGCCTGCTAGGGATAGTAGTGTTAGTATGAGGGTTGTGCTCAGTATGGGGGTTTTGGTTCAGGAGACCATTAGTGTTGGGAGGTTCAGGGTATTGGTTGTGTTTATGGTAAGGAAGATGGAGGCTGTTATTAGGATGTAAATGTAGAAGGCTAGTAGGGTGAGTTCTGGGTTGTGGGTGATGATGATGGCTATTCAACCAATGTGGGAGATGGATGAGAAGGCCATGATTTTTCGGGTTTGTGTTTGGTTTAGTCCTATTCAGCCACCTAGGGCGATGGATGTGGTGGATATTAGGGTGAGTAGTGTGGGGTTTAGTGAATGGGATGTGATGAGTAGGATGGTGGTTGGTGGGAGTTTTATTACTGTTGAGAGGAGTAGGGCAGTGGTGAAGGAGGATCCTTGCAATACTTCCGGGAATCAGAAGTGGAAGGGGACTAGGCCTAGTTTAATAGCGATTGCAGTTGTTAGTAGGAGGCATGCTGGGGGGTAGGAGAGTTGGGTGATGTCTCATTGTCCGGTGTATCATGCGTTGATTGTGCCGGAGAAGAGTAGTAGTGTGGAGGCGGCTGCTTGCACAAGGAAGTATTTGGTTGTGGCTTCGATAGCTCGTGGGTGGTGGGATTTTGAGATTATGGGGATGATTGATAGGGTGTTGATCTCCAGCCCAATTCAGGCTGTTATTCAATGGTTGCTTGTGATTGTGATTGTCGTTCCTAGGAGGATGCTCGAGGTGGAAATTAATTTTGCGAGGGGGGTTATTAGTAGGGGAGGGGGTTAAACCATCATTTTCGGGGTATGGGCCCGATAGCTTTGTTAGCTGACCTTACTAGGAAATAATATAGAGGAAGTATGGAGGATTTTGATTCCTTCTGTGTAGGTTCGATTCCTGCTTTTCTAAGTGTTAGGAAATGAGAGGGTTGGTGTACCTCTATGTTCACTTTATCATAGTGACCCTTGACGTTCAGGCACATTTCCTTAGGTAAGGAGGTAGGCCTGCGTAAGAGATTGGCATGCTAGTGTGTCAGAGGTGGAGGGATAGTGTAAGTGGGAGGAAGTTTTTTCAGAGGAGGTGTATGAGCTGGTCGTATCGGAATCGTGGGTAGGAGGCTCGGATTCATAGGAAGCTTGAAGAGAGGAGTAAGGCTTTTGCGGCTAGTAGGGGTGGGAAGAGTTCTGGGGGTAGATTGAGTGCGCTTGGGCTTAGGAATAGGAGACTTGTCAGTGTGTTCATTAATATGATGTTTGCATATTCGGCGAGGAAGAATAGGGCGAATGGACCTGCGGAGTATTCTACATTGAAGCCTGAGACAAGTTCTGATTCTCCCTCTGTAAGGTCGAAGGGTGAGCGGTTTGTCTCGGCTAGTGTAGAGGTGTATCATATTATTGCTAAAGGTCAGGAGGAGAATATGAGGTATAGGGGTTCTTGTGTGATGATGAGGGCGGTTAAGGTGTAGTTTCCGCTTAGTATGACTACGGACAGGAGGATAATGGCTAGGGTTACTTCATAGGAGATGGTCTGTGATACCGCCCGTAGTGCACCGATTAGGGCGTACTTTGAGTTTGAGGCCCATCCTGATCATAGGATTGAGTAGACTGCTAGGCTAGACATTGCTAGGAGGAAGAGAAGTCCAAGGTTTAGGTCTACAAGGGGAAAGGGTAGGGGGAGGGGAATTCAGATTGTTAGTGCTAGGAGTAGGGCAAGTATTGGGGTTGTGAGGAATAGGAGGGGGGAGGAAGTGGAGGGGCGGATTGGTTCTTTGATGAATAATTTGACTCCGTCGGCGGCAGGTTGGAGTAGTCCGAGTGGGCCGACGATGTTTGGGCCTTTCCGTGATTGTATGTAGCTTAGGATTTTTCGTTCAACTAGGGTTAGGAATGCTACGGCAACTAGGATGGGAATTATATAGGCAAGTGTTATAATGAGGTAGGTGGGAGGAATATTTAGTCAGGTCATGGGGGAGCTAGAGAGAGGATTTGAACCTCTGGGGTAAAGGGTTTAAGTCTTTTGCATTTGCCTGGCTCTGCTACACTAGCAACCTTTTTCGTTGGGGTAGGGGGTTGATCCTTTGGTGATTTAGTAGAGGGCATCACTTGAGGGGGGGGCGTGCTGGGGGTATTGGCCCCACCTTTCCGGTCCTTTCGTACTGGGGAAGGTTGGTCATAGATAGAAACCGACCTGGATTGCTCCGGTCTGAACTCAGATCACGTAGGACTGTTAATCGTTGAACAAACGAACCCTTAGTAGCGGCTGCACCACTAGGATGTCCTGATCCAACATCGAGGTCGTAAACCTCCTCGTCGATAGGGGCTCTTGGAGGAGATTGCGCTGTTATCCCTGGGGTAGCTTGGTTCATTGATCAGATTTACTGGGTCTGGGTGCTGTTAGCACGTTGAGAGGTTGCTCTTGGTTAGGGGATTTGGCCCTATTTTTGGAGGATCTGTTTTTCTCCAAGGTCGCCCCAACCTAAAAATGTTAGCCAGTGTTTTGGGTGGTGGGCCTGGGTGGGTTTGTGGGTTGGGTGGGGTGGCTATTGATTTTGAAGTTCCACAGGGTCTTCTCGTCTTATGTGTTTATCTCTGCTTTTGTACAGAGAGATCAGTTTCACCGATTGTCTACAGGAGACAGTTAAGACCTCGTTTAGCCGTTCATACAGGTCTCGATTTATGGGACAATTGATTGCGCTACCTTTGCACGGTTAGGATACCGCGGCCGTTAAACATGGTGTCACTGGGCAGGCATCACCTTCAATACTTGTTTGGCTAAAGGCTATGTTTTTGGTAAACAGTCGGGCCTTGGGTTTGCCGAGTTCCTTTTGTAGACTTTAATCACTCCAATGTGCGCCCCTGGGTTGGATTAACAGGGTGTATGCAATGGGGGTGTGGTTATTATTGGGGCTCTGCTGTTAATGGTGTGTAGGCTGGCGCTTGGGGGGACATGGTGTCCTGGTTACTCGTTCTAGCATTGATTCATCTATTGTTATAGGTTGGCCTGCTATGGATGTAGGGGGTCTCATTGGTTTTTTGGGTTTTTGGTTGAGGGAGCTTTGACGCAATCTTTGGGGGTGGCTGCTTTAGGGCCCACGGGGTTAGGTGTATGGTGGGGTTATCCGCTGATGGAGGTTGTGTCCTTTTTTAAAGGGGCTGTACCCCCTTTAAATAGCCCTTAGCCACTACATTTGGGTTGTTTCGTCTGGGGGGAGGGGATGGCTAAGGGGGAACTTAGATTCGTTTTGCAGGCAACCAGCTATCACCCAGCTCGGTTGGCTTTTCACCTCTACTAACAAGTCATCCCACTCTTTTGCAACAGAGACGGGTTGGCTCATGATAGCTGCTTGTGAGTAGCTCGCTTGGGTTTCGGGATGGCAGGCTTAAGTTCACTTTGCCTGGTTGTCCTTGCTGGATCATGATGCAAAAGGTACAAGGGAGTATCTTTGCTATGTAGTGCTTAGTTTTTCATTGCTATTTCATCTTTCCCTTACGGTACTGTCTCTATGGCGCCCAGGTTGTACTTTTCTATCGCCTATACTGAGTTAGGGGTAATGTTTTAGTTGGGTGGGGGTAGTGGATTCTTGGTTGTGGTTGGTGGGGCTAGGGTGGGCTTTCAGGGTGATCTGTGTGTGGTAGATATCTTTCAGGTGTAAGCTGAATGCTTTGTGTTGTAGCTACACCCCGGTTTGCTAAGTGCACCTTCCGGTACACTTACCTTGTTACGACTTACCTCATCTTAAGCGGTTGGTTTTATTAGTTAGTGTATTTGTGGGCTTTGTGAGGAGGGTGACGGGCGGTGTGTACGTGCTCTAGGACCGGTTTAAAGGAGGCTTGGTTATCCTGCTTTACTGCTAAATCCACCTTCTGGGGGCGGGTTTCAGGCCCCTTTCCGTTGAGGCTGTTCTATTTTAGAAAATGTAGCCCATTTCTTCCACTTCATGGGCTATACCTTGACCTGTCTTGTTAGCGGGTTGTGGGCTGTTGGGCTCACTGTTGCGCTCTCATGAGGTGGGCTGGCGACGGCGGTATATAGGCTGTGTTGGCGAGAAGTGGTCGGGTGAATCGTGGGTTATCGATTATAGAACAGGCTCCTCTAGGTGGGTTTAGAGCACCGCCAAGTCCTTAGAGTTTTAAGCGTTTGTGCTCGTAGTTCTCGGGCGGATGTTCGTGGTTGGGGGGCATCAAGATTTAGGGCCAGGCATAGTGGGGTATCTAATCCCAGTTTGTGTCCTGGCTTTAGTGGGGTGGAATGGGTCGCGGATGTTAAGATCGTCTTCAGGTTGGGCTTAGGGGTGCCTTGAGCTTATGACAGCTTGGGCATGGTTTGATCTTAGTTCGGTGTGATAGTTTGAACCCACTCTTTACGCCGTGTATGGTTAACTTGGGTTTCTTGTATGACCGCGGTGGCTGGCACAAGATTTACCAACCCTGGTTGCTCTAGCTAAGTCAGGCTTTCGCTTATTGCTTAATGTTAATTACTGCTGAGTACCCGTGGGGGTGTGGCGTGGCGTGGCGTCTTAGGCTACGGTGGGTGGGCGTGCCTGATGCCTGCTCCTCGTGTCTTAGTAAGGGGTTTGGGGCATTTACACTGGGGTGCGGATACTTGCATGTATATGTTGAGCAAAAGTTAACGATAAGGTTAGGACTAAGTCTTTTGTCCTTGGGGTGGTGGTGTCCATCTTGGTATCTTCAGCACCATGCTTTGATTTAAGCTACAGGGAC